CCTATGGGTACATCAGAAATATATCGAATCGATTCTTTTTCTTTTTAATGAATAGATCCGATCGCAACTTCGAATATGGAATTCAAAGGGATCAAATAGGAAATGAGACTCTGAATCATATAACTATAATGAAATATATGATCAACCAACATTTATCGAATTTGAAAAAGAATCAGAAGAAATGGTTTGATCCTCTTATTTCTCGAATTGAGAGATCCATGAATCGGGATCCTGATGTATATAGATACAAATGGTCCAATGGGACCAAGAATTTACAGGAACATTTGGAACATTTCGTTTCTGAACAGAAGAATCCTTTTCAAGTAGTGCAAGTAGTGTTCGATCGATTACGTCTTAATCAATATTCGATTGATTGGTTCGATGGTATGGACAAAAAAGATTTTTATAAGTCACTTAGTTTCTGTTTATCCAAGTTATCCAAGTTATCCAAGTTACTTTTATCCAAGTTATCCAACTTACTTCCCTTTTTCTTTGTTAGTATCGGGAATATCCCCATTCATAGCTCCGAGATCCACATCTATGAATGGAAAGGTCCGAATGATCAACTCTGCAATCAGTTGTTAGAATCCATAGGTGTTCAAATCGTTCATTTGAAGAAATTGAAACCCTTCTTCTTGGATGTGGATGATCGTGATACTTCCCAAAGACCGAAATTATTGATCAATGAAGGAACAATATTACCATCTTTTTTCAAAAAGATACCAAAGCGGATGATTGACTCATTCCATACTCGAAAGAATCGCAGGAAATACTTTGAGAACATGGATTCATATCTCTCAATGATATCCCACGATCGAGACAATTGGCTGAATCCCGTGAAACCATTTCATAGAAGTTCATTGATATCTGCTTTTTATAAAGCACATCGACTTCGATTCTTGAATGGTCCACATCACTTCTGGTTCTATTGTAACAAAGGATTCCCTTTTTATGTGGAAAAGACCCGTATCAATAATTATGATCTTACATATGGACAATTCCTCAATATCTTGTCCATTCGCAACAAAATATTTTCTTTGTACGTCGGTAAAAAAGAAGATCTTTTTTTGGAGAGAGAAGTTATTTCACCAATCGAGTCACAGGTATCCGACATCTTCATACCTAACGATTTCCCACAAAGTGGTAATGAAACGTATAACTTGTACAAATTGTACAAATCTTTTCATTTTCCAATTTGGTCCGATCCATTCGTTCGTAGAGCTATTTACTCGATCGCAGATATTTCTGCAACACCTCTCGCAGAGGAACAAATACAAAATTTTGAAAGAACTTATTGTCAGCCTCTTTCAGATATGAATCTATCTGATTCAGAAGGGAATAACTTGCATCAGTATCTCAGTTTCAATTCAAGCATGGGTGGTTTGATGTACATTCCATGTTCTGAGGAAGATTTACTATCCGGAAAGAGGAAAAAACGGAGTCTTCGTCTAAATAAAAAAGAAAAACGAGATAGTGCTTTTTCAAATTTCTCAAAATGGAATCTGTTCCAAACATATATGCCATGGTTACTTACTTCGACAGGGTGCAAATATCTCAAATTCACCCTTTTAGATATTCTTTCAGACCCATTGCCGATACTAATGCCGATACTAATGCCGATACAAAGTAGCAATCAAAAATTTGTATCCATTTTTAATGATATGATGCATGGATCAGATCTATCACGGCCAATTCTTCAGAAGATTCTTCCACAGATTCTTCCACAATGGATTCTTATAAAATGGACTCTGATAAGTGAGATTTCGAGTCAATGTTTACAGAATCTTAATCTTATTCTGTTCGAAGAACAGATTCATCGAAAAAATGAGTCACCCGTATTGATATGGGCACATCTGATATCCACAAATCCTCGGGAGTTCTTCTATTCAATCTTTTTACTTCTTCTTGTTGCTGGATATCTCGTTTCTATATATCTTCTCTTTTTTTCCCGAGTCTTTAGCTTTAGTAGGTTACAGACAGAGTTAGAAAAGATCAAATATTTGACGATTCCATCATACATAACGGAATTGCAAGAATTTCTGGATCAGGATCCTACATCTGATCCTACATCTGAACTGAATTCTTTTTCTTTCTGGTCAAATAATCTCTTTCCAGTTCCAGTTTTTCTGAACATTTTTCTGAAAAAATTCAAATATTTTCTGGAAGAAATACGGATACGGGTTTTTGGTTTCAACATACTATTGGTTGCCCATGGGGTCAAATTAATACGTTTTCCTTGGAATATCATACCAATAAGTATCATACCAAATCTCATAAGTATCATAACAAATCTCATAAGTATCATCATCAATACAATCATTTTTTCGAGAAAGACGAGGCATCTAAGTCGTACAACTAAAGAGATGTATTCATTAATAATAAAAAGAAAAAACGTGAAAGGTTATTTTATTGATGGTAAAATAGAATCCTTGGTCGCGGACAGTGATTGTATTGATGATAAAGAAAAAGACTTCTTGATTCAGTTCTCCACCTTAACGACAGAAAAAAGAATTGATCAACTTCTATTGAGTCTGACACATAGTGATCATTTATTCAAGAATGACTCTGGTTATCAAATGATTGAACAACCGGGATATATTTTCTTACGATCCATAATTCATCAAAAAGATCTAATGAATTATAAGTTCAATAGATCCTGTTTAGCAGAAAGACGGATATTCCTTGCTCATTATCAGACAATCACTGATTCACAAACCTCGGGGGGGGCCAATAGTTTTCATTCCCCATCTCCATCTCCTCATGAAATTCCCTTTTCGCTCCGCTTATTCCCTTTTAGTTCTAGAAATATTTTAGTGATAGGTTCTATAGGAATTGGACGATCCTGTTTGGTCAAACACCTAGCGACAAACTCCTATGTTCCTTTAATTACGGTATTTGCGACCAAGATTGACATGAATCTTGCTTTTTTTTATGAATTCTTCTATACAGCTAATTACCTTTATATGTATATTGAAGGGATTCCGTTTCAGCTTCAGTCTCTTTTTTCTCAGGTCCAAGCTATTATGGCTATAAATAGAGGAGAGAATGTAGATGAGCACCATTTGGAGGATCTTAAGGATAGTGATGATTACTTTAAGATTGATAATGATAATGATAATAAGAATGATCTCAATATCAAGATGCTACTTAAGCTTATAGATTATATATGTATAGATACGATAATTAAATTTAATCTTGATATTGAGATCATCATTCAATTCGAAATCCAATTAGAATTCGCAAAAACAATGTCTCCTTGCATAGTATGGATTCCAAACATTCATAATCTGGATGTGCATCGGTCGGAGTTCTTAGACCTCATTCTATTAGAGAACTATCTCTCCAGGGATTGTTCCACTGGAAAGATTCTTGTTATTGCTTCGACTCATATTCCCCAAAAAGTGGATCCCGGTCTAATATCTCCGGATAAATTCAGTACATGCATTAAGGTACGAAGGCTTGTTCCTCCACAACAACGAAAGTACTTTTTCATTATTTCATATACTAGGGGATTTCACTTGGAAAAGGAGATATTCCATGCTAATGGGTTCGGGACCCTAACCATGGGTTCCAATGTACGAGATCTTGGAGCATTTATCAATAATGTCCTATCGATTCATATTGGACAGAAGAAATCCATTATAGAAATGAATACAATTAGATCAGTTCTTCATAGAACAACTTGGCGTTTTCGACCCCATCTAAAATCGATTAAGAATCATAGGGTCCTTTTCTATCAGATAGGAAGGGCTATCGCACAAAATGTATTTCTAAGTAATTTCCCCATAGATCCTATATCTATCTATATGAATAATAGATGTCCGGTAGGGGGGGATTTTTATTTGTACAAATGGTACCTCGAACTTAGAACGAACATGAAGAGATTCACGATACTTCTTTATCTTTTGAGTTGTTCTGCCGGATCGGTCGCTCAAGATCTTTGGTCTACACTCGATGAAAAAGATCGGATCATTTCTGATGGATTCCTTGAGAATGATTCGAATATAGTTCATGGCCTATTACTATTATTACTATTAGAAGCAGAAGACGCTCTGGTTTTGGCGGGATCCCCACGGACAGAAAAAGATTGCAGTAAGTTTGATAATAATGATAATAATCGAGTGACATTACTTCTTCGGCCCAAACCAAGGAATCCGTTAGATATCATGCAAAATGTAACTTGTTCTTATGAACAAAAACAATACGAATCGGTAAAAGAGGAATTCTTCGATCCGGAACAAATAGAGGAGGAGGAGGAGGATTTCTTCAATGAAATAGGTTGGGCGCCTAGAATATGGCGCCCTTATGGCAATCTATTTGATTGTCCCACTGAATTGGGATTTCCCTATCCGGCTGGGTCATTTCGGGACATTTATCCTAAAGAGGATGAGCCTCCAGGGAGGGAGGATGAGCCTATAAGGAGGGAGGATTGGCTTCCAGGGATGAAGGATTGGGATCGGCTTCCAGGGATGAAGGATGAGCTTCCAGAGAATTACTCGGAGTTCTTGCAGAGTGAAACCATGGAGTACCAGACACGAGATAGATCTGACACAGAACAAGGCTTTTTTCTAACAAGTCAATTCATTTGGGACCCCGCGGATCTATTATTTTTCCTACTCCAAAAGGAGGAGTTCTATGTCTCTGTGTTTTCACGTCGAGAATTATTTGCAGATGAAGCAGATGAAGAGATACTAAAGGGGCTTATTGCTTACCGAAGACAAAAAAGTTCTTATAAATCTATGTCTAAACGCTGGTTCGTCAGGAGGACGGAAGAATTCGAATTGTTGATTGATCGCAAGAGTATAACCAATAGTTCATTATCTAATTCTTTCCGTTCTAAGATTCTAACCGAGAGTTATCAGTATTTATCAAATTTTTTCCTATCTAACCGAACGCTATTGGATCAAATGACAAAGACATTGTTGAGAAAGAAATGGCTTTTCCTGGATGAAATGAAACATTTGATTCATGTAACAAAGGAAAGATTCCCCATTCCTTAGCCGTAAAGATATGTGCCCATGAAAAGGGGATTCAGTGGAACAGAATTGGCCGATGGTAGAGTCGTGGAAACACTTGTTTCTTTCATCTTTTTGGCCTTAGCTCCATGGAACAATATGCTACTGCTGAAACATGGAATAATTGAAATCTTAGATCACTATGTGTGGATGATATGAACTGCCTAAACAAGAATTCTTGAACGGCGAAAGAGCCTATTACTATCAAAAAATTTCGACTAATGAAACCTCCATCGGAAGCATGTCCGCTGAAATGGTTGTTGCTATCTGCTCCAATAACGAATCATTGGTTGAATTAAATAACTAATTTAATCATATACTCGTATACTCGGGGCGCAGCGCGCACGATTTCCAAACGGACTCCTCATTCATTAGATAGAGAAGATCACCAAGATTCCGTGATCCGCTGCCTAAGCTCGGACTCGGATCGTGAGGATCGCCGGAATACTTCGTATCAACAGATAAGATTAAGATACTCGGCATATCAATATTGATATGCCGAGTATCTTATCTGTTTATGATTATGCCTTGAAGAGGACTCGAACCTCCACGCTCTTTAGCACGAGATTTTGAGTCTCGCGTGTCTACCATTTCACCATCAAGGCATCTTGAAAGTGAATCATATCCCATGAATATGATATCTATCTAGTGTAATATATGGAATATATGACAAGGGGGGAGTGTTGGAGTATTTCTATCGATCGGCCATGCCATATAGGTCCGAGTCAGAAATCAAATTGCTTCGATTTGAATTATCCGGAGGAATATATCAAGCTATATATCAAAAAGATGTCAAATCAAACCTCTTTCTCGATTCCATGATTATAAGTTCATAACTCCAGCCCATTTCCATTTTTGGCGGAAAAGATCTACTAATTCTTTTATTCCAGTTAGTAAAAGAAAAGGGATCTTGAACTAAAAAATAGACCTAGAAGTTAAAAGAAAAGAGGTTATCCTGAGCAATTGCAAGAATTGGGTTCATCGATATTCCTGGTATAGTAGATGCTATCACACATACAGTCATACTCAATTCGATGGAATTGTTTGATCTGAAAGGAGATCTTTTCAAATTTCGTACGTGAGGGGTTCTTTCTTGGTTTCAATAGTACTACTTATTTCAATAGGACTACTTATGAGCGTTCTTTCTATCTATTATATATTGATATATAATAGATAGAAAGAATCAAGTTCTTAATGACTGGGCGAAACCAAGAAAGAGAGGCCTGCCTGCCATCCACACCAGAATAGATAGAGTTTTCCGAAAAATTCTCGTAGAATCGAGAATGAAGTTTTCATTCTGTACATGCCAGATCATGAATTCGTAACTGCATCCAATCTACGAAAAAGTCCCAATTATTTTGAACTTTCTATTTTTGGAATGGGATATTTATGGAATCCCCATGAATAGGATCAGGATCAAACCTTATTCCATGATATTTCTTTCCATAAGATTCCCCTCTTAAGCAAGCCCCCGAGAAGGCTTAGTTGATCCATGATTTATGTTTCATCTTTCTTTTCCTTTTTGTTTGTTTCAAGAAAAATTGAGTCCAATTCTTTTTCTATTGATTCTTTTCCGATCGAGATGTATGGATCCATGGATCTATGTGTCTATATAGATCCTGTTCATGGATTAACGAAAATGCGCAAAAGCTCTATTTGCCTCTGCCATTCTATGAATCTCTTCCTTTTTGCGTATGGCATCGCCACGGCCTTTGGAAGCATCTACTATTTCGGAACTTAATTTGAAAGCCATATTTCGATTTCGACCCGGACGCTTTCGGGATGCCCATAATAACCAACGAATGGCAAGCACTGTTCCTTGTGTAGATCCTATTTCAATAGGAACTTGACGAGTCGATCCGCTTATACGTCTTGCTTTTACTGCTATATCGGGAGTTACTCTACGTATTGCTTTACGTAAAACAGATAGTGGATTTTTTTTTGTATCTTGTTGAATCTTTTTCACGGCTCGATAGATAATTTGATAAGCCAATGATTTTTTTCCGTGTTTCAGAATACGGTTAACCAACATGTTAACTAATCGATTACGATAAATTGGATCGGATTCGGATTTTGCAGTTTTTTTTTCTGCAGCACCTCGACGTGACATGAGCGTGAAAGAGGTTCAAGAATCAGTTTTATTTTGATAAGGGCTAAAAACAAATCACTTATTTTGGCTTTTTCTTTTTGACCCCATATTGTAGGGTGGATCTCAAAAGATATGAAAAATCTCCCTCCAAGCCGTACATACGACTTTCACCGAATACGGCTTTCCACAGAATTAGATATGTATCTATGAGATCGAGTATGGAATTCTGTTTACTCACTTTCCCTTTCAATTGAGTATCCGTTTCCCTCCTTTTCCTGCTAGGATTGGAAATCCTGTATTTTACATATCCATACGATCAAGTCCTTGGGTTTCCAAAATAGTGTAATGGAAAAAGAAGTGCTTCGAATCATTGCTATTGGACTCGGACCTGTTCTG